TCTCTCGTTTCTTTTATGAATAAATTGAAGAACCTAATGGATTTAAACTCCGGGTGACTGCCCCGGCGGGGTTTCTCTGACGCAGAGGGCCCTGAGAAGCGCAGCACTCCAGTAACGGATCCTTTAGTAGGTGAAGGGGCATAGCGGACCCGGTCTCCCTTGGAAATAGTTTAGCTTCTTATGTCTGCCTTGATGAGTGGGAGAGGTAGCCGAATTCGGTTATTCTCATTCCTTCCCCTCCATCGCATCCTCCAGTAACTCCGCCCCTCTTTCCATCCATTAAAGAAAAGCGGATATGCGACATGAAAGATATTATTCTATCTATCTAGACAACAGCTGATATGCGATTTCTCAACCTTCCCTTCCTAACAGCTGATCTGCGACCTTCAATTAATATCTGGTTTGACTTCTTACTCGTTAGTTAGGAGGGAAAGCAGCCTCGCTCAGCGCGAAATAGCTTATATATAGAATATAAGTTCCACCTCTTTTTGACTCCTAGACAAGAGTTCTCTTAGAATCCCCTTACAGAGTGGATGTATTTTGGGTGAGGCATGAAAGGAGTAGGTCCACGGTCCTGGTTGAATGAGACTGGGACGGACATCGATCTTCGCTTCTACAAGGCCTGGTCAACTCTTTTTGAGAATCCCTTTTCTCAAGGGGCGAAATCCAAGATAGATGAGATAAGAATGGAAATCAAGCAAAGAAAGGCTAAGAGCGCCCTAACTCACTACCTGACTGACTCTAATCGGACTACTTGCTGGGAGATCAAATTATAGTCAAGCTTTAGCTTACCTGCTGGACTGTCTATCCGGATTAGATCATCCAAGAGCTTAAACTAAGAGGCCAAGGAACGAACTTGCTGGCCTTACCTCAACTAAAAAAGCTAACGAGAATGCCGATTCCATACCTTAAGGCTGACTGACGCTTTCCTCTTTCCCCTCCCGAAAATGCTTTTTTCATCGCTCTGAGCTCGAATAGTTAATTACGTTTAACAAAATCTTCAGCTGGGTAGATGCCATTCAGGCTCATAAGAAGCTGTTGTCGGCAACTACATCGGCAAATGCAAGACACTTTGAATTGGACGTGGATACGGCATCTTTTGTGATTTCGATAGGCATCGCACCAGGATCAGAGGACTTCTTTGAGCGCTAAGCTTCGCAAGTGACGGTTCGCTTGTGCTCCGCTCCTTGGTATAGCCCTAGCTTCAGAGATTGTTTGATTAGCTAATTTGTAAACCATCTCTGCTTTTACCATTCCTTGTTGGCATATATCCTTCCCCGGCTTCTTGGAGGAGATGGAAAGTACCTAGGCCTGCCAGAAACAATTGGTAGAAAAAAGAGGGCACTGTTAAAGCATATACGAGATAGGATTTTTGGAAGGGGTGGCAAGAACAATTGCTTTATCAAGCAGGGAAAACAGCTATTAACAGCTGATATGCTATAACAGATATGCGACAACCGGCATATCTAACTCTAAATTGCATAAGAGAAGAAAGCAAGCAAAGCATAGTGAGAGCACGGATTCCCCACCATCGTCAATGTCAGCCAGTGTAGCAGTAGTTGCATTAGCACTTCTACTAGTTTCAATTCTTCCAGTATTCTAACCTCTTTGAGTAGATGTGGGTCACTTTTAGGGATTTCCTATTACCTTCGATCTATCTCCTTTTTCTTTTTATGTTATAGTTCCCGGTCTCCTTATGCTGTAACAAGTGTTGGAGCGAAGGAATTTTCCAAGTTCTTCTCTATCTGACTACCAAGCAGTTGATTATGCAAGAGGTGCTTAGCTTATACTTAAAGTAAGTACTATATTGATCTTTCTTCTTTCTAGCAGTCTCAATGAAGTAGTCCCTTATTAGGCTCTCAGTGTAAACCTAGTCTCATGCTTTGAGATGAAGCTTCCCGACGAGTCAGTTTGAAAGAAAGCCATATGAGTCAAGGGCTAAGGCTAGATCAAGTTAGTTTTCTAAAGTTTTAATATTAGAGTGACCTTAGGGTCGCCCTCTAATGCCTTTTCCCTTACATCCCAAGAGGCTTTTACCAAGGTGTGTGTAATAAGTCTTATCTAGCTAGATCCTAAGATCTCAATCCACTTCAACTTCCACTCTAACTCAAAGACCAGGAAAGGCGGGAAGGAAAGGGCTTGATCCCACACTTGGTTCAAGGCTTTAAAGACCAGGTTCTAGGCGTTTTGTTAGCTCGGTTCCTCAAGCTAGTAAGTAGCTGTCCTGCCCTTGAGCCAGTGAACCTCAGGTCGAAAGATGCCTGCCAGTGAGACAGAGTCATTCCAACCAAGGGGGTGGTACCAATGCTTTCGATTGATTTCATATATGCTCACGATCCAGTCAAGAATAGAATTCTAGTACGAGTAGCAAAACTGACTCTTATCAAAGGGAGGACTTTCCGGGGTGTATTCCCTCCGACCTCTTCGCTTTGGGCATATCTACCACTTGAGCTGCAGGACAGTAATTATTGCACTCCGATCTAAGTGAAATTTTTATCAA